TGAGATACGGAGGAATAGGCTATTCTTTTTTTTAAATTCCGTTGACCAAGAGATGTTGAAGCTGCATAAATTATTTGCATTGTACCCACTATTATCAACCAGGGAGAAAATATGGAATGAGCATGGGGTAATAATTCCATATTGATCCGAACTAATCCATATGCTCCCATTTTTAATAAAATTCCGGCTAGAAGCATACAAGTACTGTAATGTGCCTCCCCGTGGGTGTCTGGTAACCACGTATGCAAGGGTATAATCGGCGATTTGACAGCAAAAGCAATAAGAAATCCAATATAGACTATTATTTCCAGTGCGACCGGATATGATTGATTAGCTAATGTTTCAAAATTTAATGTTGGTTGATTAGAACCGTATAAACCGATACCCAAAACCCCCATTAATAGAAAAATGGAACCCCCTGCAGTGTACAAAATAAATTTTGTAGCCGAGTACAGACGTTTCTTTCCCCCCCACATGGATATAAGTAGATAAACGGGAATTAATTCGAACTCCCACATGATGAAAAAAAGTAAAAGGTCTCGAGAAGAAAATGATCCTATTTGACCACTGTACATTGCTAGCATCAGGAAATGGAATAATCGTGAATCTCGAGTAACTGGCCAAGCCGCCAAAGTGGCTAAAGTGGTGATAAATCCTGTCAGTAAAATGGGCCCTATAGAAAGTCCATCTATTCCCAATCTCCAGTAAAAATCAAAAAAATTTATCCATTTATAATCTTCCGCCAGCTGGATTAATGGATCGTCCAATCGGAAATGATAACAAAATGCATAGGTTGTTAGAAGGAGTTCGAATATGCATATACACATGGTATACCACTTAATTAGCTTATTTCCTCTATGAGGAAGAAAGAAAATTAAAGAACCTGCAAATATTGGTAAAACTACAATTATTGTTAACCAAGGAAAATAATTCGTGGTAAAGACAAGATACACTTGGACCAGTAAAACCCGTTCTCAAAAAGACTTTTTTTGAGAACGGGTTTTTTCAGTAAAAAAAAATCAAATGGATTCAAAATGTATTCAAGTGGGGTTTTCTGGAACGTATCAATAAGCTAGACCCATGCTTCGAGTTGTTTCATGCCATAAATAAACTCGAACGCTCAAGAAATCTGTTGGACAAGCGGATTCACATCTTTTACAACCAACACAGTCTTCGGTTCGTGGAGCGGAAGCAATTTGCTTAGCTTTACATCCATCCCAAGGTATCATTTCTAACACATCGGTGGGGCAGGCTCGGACACATTGAGTACACCCTATACATGTATCATAAATTTTTACTGAATGTGACATGGGATCTATAAATTTTTGAACAGCATAAAATTTCAATCTAGTAAACTTGTAAATGAATCATTATAGTTAAAGACCAGATGAATCAACGATTTACCAGAAATTTTCTAATCAATTTCCTTCGGGATCAACTCATAAGAAAGGACCAAGATACTTTGATTTCTTACGTTTTCGAAAACATGATGTAGATTCGAACATATTGGATATGCTAATTCAAATTGGTGAATCTTATAATTTAATATTATTAATATTACTCATTCAACAAAGTTGATTGATTGATACGCGTTGATTTTCTGTTACGATAAATTGAGGAAACAATAGCTGATCCAATAGCTGCTTCAGCGGCTGCAATAGCTATAACAAAAATTGAGAAAATATTTCCTTTTAATTGCCGACTATCAAAAAAATCAGAAAATGTTACAAAATTTATATTAACCGCATTCAGTAGAAGTTCAAGACACATAAGGGCCCTAACCATATTTCGACTCGTGATCAATCCATAAATACCGATAGAAAATAAATAGGCACTCAAAACAAGTATATGTTCGAGCATCATTGACCAACTCCTTATCAATTTCGATTCATTTTAATATGAAAAAGAATTCAAGGGATTTGATTGACTAGAATAGAACAAAAAGAATATATTGGAAATATATCGAATAAACGAATTTCTATTTTATACACGAACAATATTCAAATAGAATTCAAGGAAAATAGATGCTATAAGACAGAAAAAAGTTTAATTTTGCTTGCTTGCTATTTCTAGTTAGAAAGATTTATTACTGACGAGCCACAGCAATTGCACCTATCAAAGCAACTAAAAGAATTAGTGAAATGAATTCAAATGGAAGAAAAAAATCTGTTGCTAAATGAATTCCAATTTGTTGACTATTACTTATCAAATCTTGTTCTATAATTTGGTTTGATCTTGTAGTCCAAATCATCCCGGACCATGATGTATCTAATATAGTAGTAATTAGCGAAACAAGAATACTTGTACAAACCAACGAAGTAAGGCCATTCCCAATGGTCCACGGATTAAAATCTTTATAATATTCTGAACCATTCATGAACATCACAGCAAATAGGATTAAAACATTTATGGCTCCCACATAAATAAGGAGCTGGGCAGCAGCTACAAAATGAGAATTTGAGAGAATATAGAATAAGGATATACAAACAAGAACCAATCCCAATGAAAAGGCAGAATAAATTGGATTGGTAAGTAATACCACTCCCAGGCCCCCTAATATAAGACCCGATCCCAGAAAAAATAAAATAAAATCATGTATTGGTCCAGGCAAATCCATTATATAGAGATAAATAAATCGAAATGCTTTTCGTGATCTTATTGACCCGACCAGGAATCTTTTTTTTATGATACGGTCCTAATTGAATAAAATCCTAATCTATTAGGTGTGAATTGATCTAAATACAATTATTGGGCAGTTTCATTTTTGATTCTTTTTTTTTTGTTTGTCCGAAAGGGTATTTTTTTTTGAAATTATATATTTCGAAACGAAATAATTACGAATATATTAATAGATTTTCAATAAAAATGAATTCGAAATTCTTATCAACCAGTTAATTTGTAATTGAATTTTTATTTATTGCCCAAACAAAGAGAAAGGCCTCATTCTTTTAATTCAAACCAAACATTCTTTTAACTTAAACCAAAATGGAACCTTAAAAGAATTGGAAATTTCTCTTTAATAGAATAGGGGGTTTACTTACTCAGTTTTTCTTTGAGGCGAATTCAAAATTGTTCGAATTGTATAATCGTCAATTACTGACATCGGTAAACGGCCCAAAGCGATTTGATTATAATTCAATTCGTGACGGTCGTAAGTAGAAAGTTCATATTCTTCAGTCATTGATAAACAATTTGTTGGACAATACTCAACGCAGTTACCACAAAATATACAAATTCCGAAATCAATACTGTAATTAAGCAATCGTTTTTTTCGAATATCCGTTTCAAATTTCCAATCAACAACAGGTAGATCTATAGGGCATACACGAACACATACTTCACAAGCAATGCATTTATCAAATTCAAAATGGATTCGCCCGCGAAAACGCTCCGATGTGATTAATTTTTCATAAGGGTATTGAATAGTTACGGGTAAACGATTTGCGTGGGATAAGGTAACCATGAAACCTTGACCAATGTACCTTGCTACTCGGACTGTTTGGTGGCCATAATTCATGAACCCAGTTACCATAGGGAACATATCGTGAATATCTATGAATATTTTTATGTTTGTTTCTTTCTCTTGTTTGAACCAAGTCATGAATCGCATATTCTTTTTTTCTTTACAGTGAAAGAAGTTGGAAAGAAGTTGTTAATAATAGATTACCAAGAGAAATGGGTAAAAGAAATTTCCATCCAAGATTTAATAATTGGTCCATTCTTAACCTAGGTAAAGTCCATCTTGTTGCGATAGAAATAAACAAAAACAAATAAGTTTTAGCTAATGTAATAAAGATCCCAATTGTCGTTCCAAAGATTCCATTCATTTTTTTTATTTCAAATAGTTCAGGGCCGAATACGTACGGAATGGAAATATTCCAACCCCCCAAGTAAAGAACTGTTATAAATAAGGAAGAAAGTAATAGATTTAGATAGGAAGCAACGTAAAATAAACCAAATTTGATACCCGAATATTCGGTTTGATACCCTGCTACTAATTCTTCCTCGGCTTCTGGTAAATCAAAAGGTAATCTCTCACATTCTGCTAGAGAAGAAATTAGAAAAACGATAAACCCTATTGGCTGACGCCACAAATTCCATCCCCAAAAACCATATTTTGATTGCGCCTCAACTATATCAACTGTACTTGAACTGTTAGATAATTATAGTCGATGATAACATCACTGTTTCCATCCCTAGTCCAAAACCGTACATGAGGTTTTCAACTCATACGGCTCCTCGTGAGTCACAAATAAATTTAAGGACCGAATCCGTATTATTTATCTTCGTATGGTTGTAGAAGAGATAGAGAAAAAATGGATTGGAAGGTCCAAAATTATACCACTGTAATTCTGTCTGCTATATTATGAAGAATAAATAAATAAAAAGTGCTTCGGAATTGATCTCGTATTAATTTTACTTAATAATTTGAATTTTTATTTGTTGAGTAATAACTTAAGCCTTCAATTTCAATAAAATACTTCTTGTAGAAATATCAATAGATATTTCAACCCATTGTTTTCGATTACGAAAAAAAATGAAACATTACATTAGCTCCTAAATCATGACACGGCTTATAGCTCTCTATATATATGAAAGAAAGAATAAAACAAAGATTTCTTTTTGATTCTTTATTGTTTCTTTTTCGTTCCTATTCTTCTTTCTGATCTGAGAAAACCACGAATGGGGGCTTAAACTAAAAAATAGTAAAGGATTATTTCGTTCCTGATAGTCATTACTTTAATCGGTGGATAGGAGCATACTCTGGACCGGAATCGTGGGGAGTACTGCCTACTCATTTCTACTAAATTAAAGCCCCAATTAGTATTCTTTTTATGTTATCCAGAAATTTTATATAATTTACATAATCTCCATTACTAATCCTTTGTGTATTTTGGTGTTCCTAATCATCCACTCATTTTTTTTGTTCAATCCCCCGTTTGGTTTGGCAATACATGTATGGGAATCCATACAAAGGATAGCGAAAACTATATACGGTTGATCTTTTGAGCCCGCTTCAAGCTAGATTGACTAATCAACCCGTCTTGGGGTAAAGACTTCTTCCTCTTATGTTTTCTTCCACTTAACTCTTGTACATAGGAAATGAGATTCCATTTTTTTTTTTGTTTAATTTACTGCGAATTTATAAGCTGCTTTCTTTCACTCATATATAACTATCTAATTTAGTTTATCAACCTGAAGGATAATAAAAAACGAAGATATCTATTCAATCCATTCAGCTTATTTTCTAGAACGAAAGGAATAGGGAAAAGAAAAGTTTATATTTCAACGAATCGCACGTAGAGATATTGATAAAACACATAGAGTTAATGGTATTTCATAACTAATCGATTGAGCAGCAGCTCGCAGACCACCTAAAAAGGAATATTTATTATTTGATCCGTATCCTGACATAAGAAGTCCAACAGGAGCAATACTTGAAATAGCAATCCATAAAAAAATACCGATATTGAGATCGGCTAAAATAAGGCGAGAGCTAAAAGGAATTACTGAAAAACTTAGTAAAATTGATATGACTGCTATAGAAGGTCCAATACTGAATAAACGAGTATTTCCTCGAGATGGAAGAATATTCTCTTTGAAAAGCAGTTTTGTTCCATCTGCTAGAGCTTGAAGAATTCCCAAAGGACCGGCGTATTCAGGCCCAATACGTTGTTGTATTCCTGCAGATATTTCTCTTTCTAACCATACAATTACTAGTACACCTATTGTGATTCCCAATACAAGAGTCAAAATAGGGACAAACATCCATATGATCCCATAGACCTCTTTTAAAGATTCTAATCTGTAAAAGGAATTGATATCTTGTACTTCTGTTGTATAAATTATCATTTCAACGATCAACTTCTCCCATAATGATATCTATGCTACCTAGTATCGTCATAATATCAGCCAATTTCATTCTTTTAACTAACTGAGGAAGAATTTGCAAATTGATAAAACCCGGCGGGCGAATTTTCCATCTCCAAGGAAAACCACTTTGATCCCCTATCAGAAAAATTCCTAATTCTCCCTTTGGAGCTTCCATTCTCGCATAAAGTTCTTGTCTCGGTAATTCAAATGTAGGAGAAGGTTTTTTACTAATGAATCGATATTCAAAATCATTCCATTCTGGATCCCTTTTTCGATCAAAGCATCGGATTTCTAAATTCTCATAGGGACCCCCCGGAATTCCTTCCAGGGCCTGTTGAATTATTTTTATGGATTCCGTCATTTCACCGATTCGGACTAAATAACGAGCTAATGAATCTCCTTCTTTTTGCCACTGGATTTCCCAATCAAATTCGTCGTAACACTCATAATGATCAACTTTACGAAGATCCCATTTGATTCCAGATGCTCGTAGCATTGGGCCGGATAAACCCCAATTTATTGCTTCTTCTCCACCAATAACGCCTACCCCTTCAACTCGTTCTAAAAAAATAGGATTTCGCGTAATAAGTTTTTGATATTCAACAATTCCTGTTAAAAAATAATCGCAGAAATCCAAACATTTATCTATCCAGCCATAAGGTAGATCGGCCGCTACTCCTCCGATACGAAAATAATTATGCATCATTCTCATACCGGTGGCAGCTTCGAATAGATCATATACTAATTCTCTTTCTCTGAAAATATAGAAAAAGGGGGTCTGTGCACCAATATCTGCCATAAAAGGTCCAAGCCATAATAGATGAGAAGCTATACGACTCAACTCCAACATAATTACTCTGATATAGCTGGCTCTTTTAGGGATTTGAATATTGCCCAATTGTTCTGGTCCATTTACGGTTATTGCTTCCGTGAACATAGTGGCTAAATAATCCCAACGCGTTACATAAGGCAAATATTGTATAATTGTTCGGTTTTCCGCAATTTTTTCCATTCCTCTGTGTAAATAACCTAATATGGGTTCACAGTCAACAACATCTTCACCATCTAGAGTAACGATGAGACGAAGAACACCGTGCATTGATGGGTGGTGAGGTCCCATATTGACTATCATAAGGTCTTTTTCTGTAGCTGATAGATTCATAAGTTTTTCCTTGATTCATTCTTACATGAATTGTTGAAAACGAAAAGAAGTACATCAAAATGAAAAATCTAATAAATCGACTAATTCAAAATTTTCAAATTAACGATTTTTTGATTCCCGAATATCCAACTCACTAATTAATTCTTTATAACGTATTTTATTTTTCTTTGATAAATAAGACAGCAGCCGTTGACGTTTTCCTAGAATTTTACGTAGACCTCTCTGAGATAAATAGTCTTTTTTGTGCAATTCCAAATGTGAAGTAAGTCTTCGTATCTTATTGGTGAAACTGACTATTTGAAATTCAACAGACCCCTTGTTTTCTTCTTTTTTTTCTTGAAAAATAACTGAGATGAATGAATTTTTTACCATAAAACAAAATTTTCTCTCCCCCTTATTTTTGAATGTGAATTTTACTGATCAGTAATAATAATACCAGTCATTTTGATATGCACAATGATTTTAAGTTCGTTATGAACTTTATAATTTTTTCAAATAAAATGAATCAATCCGGTTTTCAATTTGATTCGTATAGGGATACAAAAGAGTGATAGATTTCTACAAAAGAGAAAATCTTTGAGTTCAAATAAGAGGATTTTGTTGATTCATTTGTCGATCTAATTGATATGTATGTCATTAAATTAGTATCATGTATCAGAATGGAATGTAAGACGATCCTTGTGCCCATCTATTTGTTTTCATATACCCGACACGGTACATACATAATATATGAGAAAATGTACCATTAACGAATTTTCAAACGCGGATACATATGTATCCTTACCATACTGAAACGACTGCCATTATTAGTATTAAACCAATAGCGATTCATACAAGCTAAATCTTCTAATCGATAATTGGGCCAAAGAAAGAACTTTAATTTAATTAGTTTCTTTTTATCACTATCAAGATGTTTGTTTTTATTCAAAACTTGCCCACAATTTTTTACATTATTTAAAAATACTGGATTTCTATGCATACCATTTTTATCCCTTGAATTGAAAGAAATTCGAATTCGCAATTCTCGCCGGTGGTTAGTGGATAAAATAGTTTCAGGAACAAACAAATCATAATGATTTTTGTCTTTATTTTCAGTCATTTTTTGATGTCTTGCAATGGATTCATCAAAATTCTTTTTATCAATATAGTTTTTTTCTTGGTATCTTTGATTAATTTCTTGTTTATTTTTATGAACCAATGAAATACTTATAGTTTGATATAGAATAAATTGTCCATCATTTTTGACAGACAGACGAACTGGCTCGATAATCAATATTCCTTTTTTCATTAATTCTCTAAGAGTTAAATCCTTCTGACTCATCAAAATATCCAGATTCATTTCTCCCCTGTGAATAGAGGATATAACAATTTCGTTTGGATTTATCAGTTTAAGCAGGAAACTAGATGCTTTGATATTATTGATTATTCTTTTATTTAAAGAATTATCCCATCTCAATTGAAAACGCAAATACCTTTTTAGGAAAAAAGCAAGCTCTGCTTTCGTGTTGCTCTTGGATTGTTTTTTCTTTCTACGTTTTTTTCTGTCTGATTTACCATAATCTTCTCCAACATCTTTTTCTTGGTTTGAGAGAACGGATCTAAATTTTCCTTGTTTTTGTGCATCTGATACAAGATCCCCTTCACCTATGGGTTCTTTTTCTTCTTGATTTCGATTCTCTAATGCAAGAATTTTTTTTTCATTCGGTGCTATAAGGGGGTCCCTTTTTTTATTTTCAATAATCTTTTTATTAATGTTTCCATTTCCATTAAAATTTAAAAGAAGTAATTTGATTGGTATGATCCATGGTTTAACCTTATATGCATTATATAGTAGCACAAATTCTGGGAAGAACCAAAGTTCCAGATTCGCTATAGGACAACTTAGTATTTCTTCATTCATTCCCATCCAATCAAAAGGGCTTCTTTTTTTATTGGATGGGTTGCTTTCTTGATCTTGATCAATTGTGAAATAAAAAGAGTCCCTCTTATTAATTTTATCAATTTTTTGATAATTATTAACCACAGTCTTAATATTTTTGTTACCCTTGGTACTGGTATTGACCCAGGACTCAATATCGGCCTTATTTCTAAGACAAAAATGAAGAATTCGCCAATTTAAAAATTTTCTATGCGAAAATTTCCCCATAGCATCTAGAATATCGTCTTCTCCTAGATAATTATGGAGAGGGATATCCCCCAGTGTATCAAAAAATTTTCGTTTCTCCATGTTGTAATTATAAGAAATCTCTTCCCTCTTATTTACTTGTAATGGCGATCCATAAGTATATGAGTCCCTCTTATCTTGATAATTAATAGATTTATATGATAAAAAATCATATCCATAGTGTTTTTTAAAATTCGATTTTTTATATTTTTGTTCTTGATTCAGTTTATATTCTTGATTCAGTAATGAATTCGCTTGAAAATCATTTTTTTTTTCGTAATGAATTAATCTTTCTTTTTCATCTGAATCCCATTTTGTTAAATCTTTATTTTGAGCCATATAGTGTTGATTGACTCTATTTCGCCAATGTCCTGGTACTAATCTAAGCCATCTACTCTGAAATAAATCGTATTGATAATGACTCCTTAACCAGTTTTTCCATTCATTCATTCCAGAATGCCAAAAGATTTTCTGTCTTAACCCATAATGATATCTTAATCTGGAATGAGATATTCCTTGTTCTTCAAAATAATCTTTTATTTCATTTTTAAGAAAAAGAGATGTTCCGTGATATTGAAGGATAGGTTTGAATTTATAAAAACTAATAACTTGGTTTTGTGATAATTTGTAAAATACATATGCTTGTGAGAGGGAGGATAAGTCACAAAAAGCTTTTGCATTTTGATTTCTAATACTACTATTAGAAAGTGAGTTTTTTATAGTTGCAATAAAATGAATTGTATTTTTAGTTGTTTTATTAATTCTTTCTTGATTTGCTTCATTATTGTAAATGAATTTCTCAATTATTTTTTTTGTTGATTCAAGAAAAAGTTGTGTATTGGTTCTTGGAATATTAATGATATATAGAATAATATCTATGTATATCTTTTCAATGAAAAATTTTATAAAAAAATAGAATTTACGGATTAATCGAATATTTCTTCTTTTTAATATTTGCCAAAATTTTTTTGATGATTCTAATATTTTATCCTGATAACTTATTTTGTTAGAACTAATATTTATTTCTTGAGTTAGAAATTCGTTTTTCTTGTCTTTTCTAATTTTTTCTATTTGATTTTTGATTGTGTTTGTTCTCTTAGTCAGATCTTTTATTTTTTTTTCTGTTAATGAATAATTTGCCCACTCCATAGATTGAATTTGAAGGGATAATGTGTGAATCATCTTATTACTGATTATCGAATCTTTTTTAGTTTCGCCCAATTCATATATTTCTCTCAACCTAAAAAATGGAATTGGATTTCTTTTTGAAAGTTCTTTTATTATGCCCTTTAGAAATAGAATACTTTGAGTGATCCATTTTTTTGTTTCTTTTGAGACTTTTCGAAACAATTTTGTTTTTTCTTTTAAAATTGTTAAAGCTATAAAACAGTTAGTTTTCAATTTTTGAAATTTTTTTTTTAGTTCTTTAAAAATAGGCTCAAAAAACGAACGCCGTTTTCGAGGAGAACCGAAAGGTAGTTCAGTTTCCATTCCCCAAACTGTTAAAAAGCAAAAATCAATCTTTTGACCTTTCGTTTTTTTCATTGGATCTTTAGGAGAGGTTTTTTTCATTGGATCTTTATGAGAGGGTTGTAGTTTAAATCTGTGCCAAGGTTTCAGGCAAAAAGTAAATAGGATCTTTATCTGAATACCTTCTCTTAACCAGTTTTTTGGAAATTCTGTTTGGGATAATGGAACACCATCATAAGTGCATTTAACATGCATTTCTCGATTCCAATCCTTGAAATCCTCGGACCACTCAGGAAATTGGAATAATAACATACGGGCAATGTTTTTAGCTATTATCAATGAAGGTAATATAATATATTTTCTAAGAATCGATTGTGTTATTAACAGGAAGCTCCTTATTACTTGAGCAAGTAAACTCCTAGCCCAAGTTTTTGCTATTTCTAGCCGCATTTTCTCTTCTCTTTTGTATTTTTCTCTTTTGTGCTCGTCTTTTTTCTTAATCTTTTTTTCTGTATAATCATAAATTTGTGATTCTTTGTTTTTATATATCCAATTTCGAGATATTAGTTTCATCGGCCCAGAAATATCAAAAGAAAAAAAGAGGGGTTTGTCTACTCTGTCCAAAAAAAGTGGGGAATGTACATTTGCTTGAAACAGTTCCCAAGTAATTGTTTTACGTCTTTGGGCACGCATGGAACCTTTTATTATGTCTCGACGAAAATCCGGTTGTTGCGAATAGCGTATCAAAGCCACTTCGTCTGGTCGATCAGGATCATTAGCATCCTTGGTATTAGTATAAGTCTTGGTCTTTGCCTGGTTATTAGTAAAAATCACTAAGCGCTTGTATTTTCTTGAACGAATTTCAGGCTTTGCTGTTAACTTTTCCGCGGTTTCTCCGTCCTCTTGTTCTAAATTTTTGATTAATTTGTATGACCATCGAGGAACTTTTTTACTTATTTCTTTTATTCCAATAGATTTTTTTATAATTGTTTGATTGTTGGGATTAGTTATAACTATATTGAATAACAATTTCAATATTTTGACTCGATCCTCGGAATCGATATTTCCCTGTTCATCTTCTGTCAATGTCAATAAAGAGAGTTCTTTTTCTGTTGATAATGGTTTTATATTGAGTGTATCTATTGTCTGTTCAAATTCGTGATAATCAGTAGTAAGAAGTATAGCATGAATCTTATTTATCCAAAACGGATCCGTGTTTTTTTTTTTATAAGTTTGATTTATGCTTAAAGGTGAAAACCTTTTTTTGATTCTTCCGCGGTAGGGTCCATGCAAGAAAGGATCATATATTTTAGGCAAGTATTCTCTTTTAGTTTCATTATTAGAGAATCGAGTCCTTTTTTCAAGTATGCCCAGATCAAAAGATTCCTTATCTAAGGATTCGACTCTATTTATAAACTCCTTACTTAAATTTATTCTTTTAAGTTCATTGATAAAACTCCAATCAGTATACAATTCATCAGAAACCAATTTTTCTGGTGTGAAAAAATATATTTTTTTTTGTATCATTTCTCCAAAAGTTGCTAAACTAGGTGGATACGTAAAAGCTATTTTTTCTTTTCCATCACTTTGGCATGTATAAAAAAAATATTGTGACATTTCATTTTTTATAGCATTTTCAAACCGGTCATTTTTTATATATCGAAAAGGTCGATTCCATCGTTTATAATCAAAAAGAAGCGTCACAAGAGGTTTTTCAAACCATAATAAATATTTATCTTCTTTTTTTTTTAATATTTCTAACTTCGAATTTTCTTGATTCCCATCCAGATAAGAAGTTTCATAAACTGGGCTATTTTTATAGTATGTCTC